AAAATTCGGATAGAGAAGCAAAAGTTTTAGCTCAACATATATATATGTCTGTTTTCAAGGTACGAAGAGTAATTGATCAGATTCGCGGACGTTCTTATGAGGAAACACTCATGATACTGGAACTAATGCCTTATCGGGTATCTTATCCAATTTTAAAATTAGTTTATTCTGCAGCAGCAAATGCTAGTCATAATATGGGTTTGAATGAAGTTGATTTATTTATTAGTAAAGCTGAAGTCAATAGAGGTGCTATTGTGAAAAAGTTAAAACCCCGGGCTCGAGGACGTAGTTATCTGATAAAAAAAACTACTTGTCATATAAAGATTTCTTTAAAAGCAAAATCTAAAATTTAGATTAATATTTATAAAAAAATTATAAAAATAATGGATGGAAAAAGAATAGAAAAATATGGGACAAAAAATAAATCCACTTGGTTTTAGACTTGGAACAACTCAAAGTCATCATTCTTTTTGGTTCGCAAAACCAAAAAATTTTTCCATGGGTCTACAAGAAGATGAAAGAATACGGAATTGTATTAAGGACTATGTAAAAAAGAATAAGAAAATATCCTCAGGTTTCGAAGGAATTGTCCATATAGGAATTAAAAAAAGAATAGATTTGATTCAGGTCATAATCTATATTGGATTTCCTAATTTATTAATAGAAGGGCGGACACGGGGAGTCGAAGAATTACAGATGAATGTACAAAAAGAGTTTCATTCTGTAAACCGGAGACTCAATATAGGTATCACAAGAATTGAAAAGCCTTATGGACAACCTAATATTCTTGCAGAATATATAGCTTTACAATTAAAAAATAGAGTCTCTTTTCGAAAGGCAATGAAAAAAGCTATTGAATTAACTGAACAAACGGGTATAAAAGGAATTCAAGTGCAAATTGCAGGACGTATCGATGGAAAAGAGATTGCACGTGTTGAATGGATCAGAGAAGGCAGGGTTCCTTTACAAACAATTCGCGCTAAAATCGATCACTGTTCCCATACAATTAGAACTATCTATGGAGTCTTAGGTATCAAAATTTGGATATTTGTCAACCAAGAAAAATAAAATCAGAATAATGAACCTTTCTTTATCTCGACATTCTACTCATCGATAGAAAAGATTTAGAAACTCTTTTCTTATTTTTTTCTTAATCAAAGAAAAACGAACAATTCTAATTCTATAAGGTTAAATAAAAATTTGATTTACCCTTTATTTAATTGAGATTTTTTTATAATTGCTATGCTCAGTGTGTGACTCGTTAGTTTTTTCTTTAGAGTTTATAATTGAGATTGAAAAAAAAAGTCTCACCCCGCTATAAACTTAGTAACTATAAAATTAGTAACTATCAAAACTAAAGAAACTAAAAACCAACTTATTGCTTCGTATTGTCGAGATCCCAAGAAACAGTCACTATATGACTGAATCGATCATATAGTTGTAGCAACTGAAATCCTTTTCATAAAAAAGAAATCTGATTATGGATTGTGAAAAAAAGGGGGGATGTGGAAAAATGGAAGGATGATAGAAAGAGAGAATAAAGATCTCAACGATATATGATTCCCATATGTATGGTTTATGAAGAATTAACCCATAAAAAAGGCAGTGTTAGAAAGCATCAACATCAATATACAATAAGAATACAAAATCTAAAATTACAATAGAATAAGAAATATACAAATAAAAATATAATAAATAGAATAATTGAATCGAGCTTCGGGTTTAAGAAAAACTGAGAAGATTTACTCGGAAACAAATAATAGATTTTGTTGAGAGCTCCATTGCAGAGTTCAAACCTAAGTATTAATAGAGAAGCTATGGGAACGATGGAACCTGTGATTACATAGGATTCTCTTCAAAACGAATCAATCCTAATGATTCATTGGGTAGGATGGCGGAATGAACAAGAAAAAAATCTTTCTTCTGAAGAGTCATCAATTGACCCTACAAATGAAGGAGGAAAGAGTCAATATTCGCCCGCGAAACCTTTCTTTCTTTTTTTTTTATTTAAGAATTTCTTTTCTTGGATGACTATTGACATGATTCAATAGAGATAAAGTAAGATACTTTAGAAATTTTGATAAAAGAAAGAAGCATTATATATCTATTATATAGATATAAACATAAACACGCCTAGTTATATAAAGTTACCTATGTAACAAATTAAATATGAAAAAATTAGTATATTCTTTCTTTTGATAGAATGAAATACATAAATACATGTGTATATGTAAGATTATTGAATATTTAAGAATTTCATTCGCGAGGAGCTGGATGAGAAGAAACTCTCATGTCCGGCTTTGCAGTAGAGATGGAATTCGGAAACAACCATCAACTATAACCCCAAAAGAACTAGATTTCGTAAACAACATAGAGGTAGAATGAAGGGAATATCTTGCCGAGGCAATTATATTTGTTTTGGCAAATATGCTCTTCAGGCACTTGAACCTGCTTGGATCACAGCTAGACAAATAGAAGCAGGGCGAAGAGCAATGACACGATATGCGCGTCGTGGTGGAAAGATATGGATACGTATCTTTCCCGACAAACCTGTTACTTTAAGGCCTACAGAAACACGTATGGGTTCGGGCAAGGGATCCCCCGAATATTGGGTATCCGTTGTTAAACCGGGCCGAATACTTTATGAAATGGGTGGAGTATCAGAAACTGTAGCCAAAGCTGCTATGGGAATAGCTGCATGCAAAATGCCTATACGAACTCAATTTGTTATTTCAGAATAGTTAAACAAAAGTAAAAGAAGAAAAAGAAGTAGTAGTATAGAGAATGAAAAAACAACCACGGATTTCTTTATCTCTGGAGAGACAATATTTCTTTTTTTTTTTCATTCTTCCTTGCATTGAAATAATAGATTAAAATAAAAATGATATGATTCAACCTCAGACCCTTTTGAATGTAGCGGATAACAGTGGAGCTCAAGAATTGATGTGTATTCGAATCATAGGAACTGGTAATCATCGATATGCTCATATTGGCGATGTTATTGTTGCTGTAATCAAAGAAGCAGTGCCCAACATGCCTCTAGAAAGATCAGAAATAATTAGAGCTGTGATTGTACGAACGTGTAAAGAATTCAAACGTGACAACGGCATGATAATACGATATGATGACAATGCAGCGGTTATCATTGATCAAGAAGGAAATCCAAAAGGAACTCGAATTTTTGGTGCTATTGCTCGGGAATTGCGACAGTTGAATTTTACTAAAATAGTTTCATTAGCACCCGAAGTCTTATAGATGAAAATAGGATATATCCTATACTATCTATAGGATATTCAAATACCTGAAATAGATCTGATTAATAGATTGTGTCTCATGCATATACTTTAAATTTCTAAGAATTTTTTATAATTTCAAAATGAAAAAAAAATTCAATAAAAAATAAAACAAAAAAGAAGCATGTTGATTATATCAAAATTAGGAGGCACCAATAACTATAGTTCATCATGGGTAGGGACATTATTGCCGATATAATAACTTCTATAAGAAATGCTGACATAGATCAAAAAGGAAAAGTTCAAATAGTATCTACTAATATCACTAAAAATATTGTGAAAATACTTTTACGAGAAGGTTTTATTGAAAACGTTCGAAAACATCAAGAAAGTCAAAAAAATTTCTTGGTTTCAACCTTACGACATAGAAAGACTAGGAAAGGGAATAAAATAAATTTAAAGCGTATCAGCCGACCCGGTCTACGAATCTATTCCAACTATCAACGAATTCCTAAGATTTTAGGTGGAATGGGAATTGTAATTCTTTCTACTTCTCGAGGTATAATGACAGATCGAGAAGCTCGACTAGAAAAAATTGGAGGAGAAATTTTGTGTTATATATGGTGATTCTCCTGGGATACCCTAATTTTCTCTCAAACTTACTATTTGTAAAAGAGAGAGGAGAAGTGAATTATAGAACCCTTCCTCTATTAGTTAATACTTAAAGGGGGTTCCCTGGAATGAAAGAACAAAAATTGATTCATGAGGGTTTAATTACTGAATCACTTCCCAACGGTATGTTCCGAGTTCGATTAGATAATGAAGATCTAATTCTAGGTTATATTTCAGGGAGAATCCGACGCAGTTTTATACGTATACTACCCGGAGATAGGGTCAAAATCGAAATGAGTCGTTATGATTCAACCAGGGGACGTATAATTTATAGACTTCGCAAAAAAGATTCGAACGATTAGATCATTCTTTTAAACATCCTTTTCGTTTCGTAGGAATATGAATATAATTTGAAGTGAAAAAATGCAAGAAACTCATTTTTGTTTCAAAAAAAAAGAAATAGATTCAGAATGAAAGTAAGGAATTATAAATATGAAAATAAGGGCTTCTGTTCGTAAAATTTGTGAAAAATGTCGCTTGATTCGTAGGCGGGGGCGAATTATAGTCATTTGTTCCAATCCGAGACATAAACAAAGACAGGGGTAATCCTTATCAAGTTCTAAATCAAGAACTTTTTCAAAGAAAAACGCATGTACATGTAAAAAAAAAGGATTCGTTTTCATATGAAATAGATATCCCCGTATCTTTATGATTCTTCTTTCTTTTTATTTTATTCTTATGAATATTATCTAATAAAATATGACAAAACCTATAGCAAAAATTAGTTTGCGTAAGAATGCACGTATTGGTTCAAAAAAGAATGAACGTAGAATACCAAAAGGAGTTATTCATGTTCAAGCGAGTTTCAACAATACTATTGTAACTGTGACAGACGTACGAGGTCGGGTGGTTTCTTGGGCTTCCGCAGGTACTTCTGGATTCAGAGGCACAAGAAAAGGAACACCCTATGCTGCTCAAGCCGCGGCGTTTAATGCTATTCGTACATTAGTTGATCAGGGTATGCAACGAGCAGAAGTTATGATAAAAGGTCCAGGTCTTGGAAGAGATGCGGCATTGCGGGCCCTTCGTAGAAATGGGATGCTATTAAGTTTCGTACGTGATGTAACACCCATGCCGCATAATGGATGTCGCCCC